TAATATGAGAAAAAGGTATTTCCGATTTTATTACCGGAAGTCCAGTTCAGCGTCACAAACTTTTTTTCACACCAGAGGTCTCTTAACAATATTTATAGAGCGAAAAAAAAAACAAGATTCTTTTTTCCTTAGTTTATTTGATCAAATAAAAAAGCAACTTTGGGATTGCTGAATCACAGACAAATCACAGACAAAAAAATATAATAAATATATAAAGCAACGGAGCCATCATAGTATTTTTGAATTCCTCCGAAAGGAAGGGTGGTAAGTTGATCATTTACCTATCGGGGTCTGATCTATCCTATTTTTTTCTTTCTTTGATGGAAGGTAAGGGTCAATTTTATTGTAGAGCCGTATGCAATGCATAAAAGATGCCCGTACGGTTGTTCGATTCTATCTTTTTTTCTTGTTATTCTTTTATCTTTCTTTTATCTTCCCCTCATCATGCGAAATAGAGAAACCTTTTATTATCTTATATCATCAGGGTAATGATCCATCAACCTGCTGGTTCTTTTTCTGAAGTAGCAACGGGAGAATTCATCCTGGAAGTGGGAGAACTGCTGAAACTACGTGAAACCCTGACAAGGGTTTATGTACAAAGAACGGGCAAACCCTTATGGGTTGTATCCGAAGACATGGAAAGAGATGTTTTTATGTCAGCAACAGAGGCCCAAGCTTATGGAATTGTTGATCTTGTAGCTGTTGAATGACAATAGCCTGGATTTCGCGTCAATTCGTGATTTGAAATTACTCCTGCCGAGTTTAATATTCTATGACTTTTATTTACTATTCTATTGAATAAAAGTAATTCATAATCATCCGGTTAGGATCGATCTAAACCAGCCCATTATGTATATGATTCAACATGCCAACTATTAAACAACTTATTAGAAATACAAGACAGCCAATTAGAAATGTCACAAAATCCCCCGCGCTTCGGGGATGCCCTCAGCGTCGAGGAACATGTACTAGGGTGTATGTGCGACTCGTTCAGATCATGAACTAGAACAACGGAAAGAGAACAATGTTCAAATATCAATGATCAAATAGGATAGAACGGAAAAACGAACTACATTTCCTATCTAAAAATAAGAAAATGGATCATATCCCTTTTATTGTGTATGAAATTTATGGTTTCTATTGGTGTAAATCCACTCACCTCAATTCAAGATGAGAAGCAATTCTCCATTGGTAGCAAATGGTTATCCATTAAGCGGAGGAAATATTAGTTAACATAGACCCCTCTTGCAAGAACGGACTAACAGGGTCAGCTACCCAGCCAACCTTCATAATTAAATACCGTTACTGTATAGGTAGAGCTCGTTGTGAAAGACCTATTACTGGATAATTCATGGGTAGAGCCGAAGAATGTGAACTATACAAGTTAGCAATAACATTGATTAAATGAAGTAAAGGCTCCGGTGTATAGAGAAGACCTCACCGTTTAAGAAGTAACCATAGAAACGATGAAATCCACTATTTCTTTATCATTGCTATTTTTTTTTTATACCTAGTATAGTACAAGTTCGTATTTCGAGGTGAAATGCTTAGAAAAAATAAAAAATCGTGGTTGGGAAGGTTATAGTAGCCAAAGCCATTGGAATTTTTAGTTTATACATTGGAAAAATCCGTTTTGTTATTAATATACTAGTAAAGGGGCAAAAGAATAACTGAAAGAAAGGAAATCTATTAGTTATTCGTTAAAGTTTCATTTATTCAATGACCAGAATTAGACGGGGATATATCGCTCGGAGACGTAGAACAAAAATTCGTTTATTTGCATCAAGCTTTCGGGGGGCTCATTCAAGACTTACTCGAACTATTACTCAACAAAAAATAAGAGCTTTGGTTTCGGCTCATCGGGATAGGGATAGGCAAAAAATAAATTTTCGTCGTTTGTGGATCACTCGAATAAATGCAGCAATTCGTGAAAGGGGGGTATGCTATAGTTATAGTAGATTAATAAACGATCTGTACAAGAGACAGTTGCTTCTTAATCGTAAAATACTTGCACAAATAGCTATATCAAATAGGAATTGTCTTTATATGATTTCCAATGAGATCATAAAAGAAGTAGGTTGGAAGGAATCCACCGGTTAAACGGAGTTGCCCGGAGAATGAACTCCGGGAAGGTCGAATAAAAATGAATAGAATATGATAAAATATGAGAAAGTAGTCAAAATAAATATGAATCAACACGTTCAATAAAAAGATTGCTTCTTCCCAGATTATTATTTTTTTCTTACGACACGAGAATTAAATCCGGATTCTTGTATTTTTCCAACAAAATATAAATCCGCGTTTGAGTTCGAATGGGAAGTTGAATTCAAGTGAAGAAAGAGTAAACCTATCTTTTTCTGGCTCTAAGACTAGAAGTTCTAGTGGTCGACTCGGTTCTTTCAAATTGTTTCTCATTATTAAGAAAAGGTAACAAAGATAAAATACGAGCTTGTTTTATAGCAATAGTAATTAATCGTTGTTGTTTCAAGGTCAATCTATT